CAAAGAATAGTTTAATTTAGAATCCTAGCTTTGGGAGTTAGGGGTAGGAGTTAAAATCTCCTTTCTTTGAGCAAAAGGGAGGATTTTAACCTCCGGCGTCCGGTTTACAAGACCGGCGCTCTGGCGCTGAGCTACTAATGCAGGATCATCCAAGGATTTTGTTCTCAGCTCAGCCTGCAAGTGGGAAGAAAACAAGGAATAGGGAGAAGTAGAGGACGGAGGCTACTTGGCCAATAATAATGAAGGGTTGTTCCGCTGGCATACCCCCGATTCATGTAAGAATGGCTACGTCTGCAATAAGGGTTCAGAATAGGAATTGGGAAACTGGTCGGAATGTTAGAGTTCGCTGTTTTGAAGTGTGTAGGAAGGGGACTACTATAAGTACGAGGATGGAGGCTAGGAGGGCTAGTACTCCTCCTAGTTTGTTTGGAATAGATCGAAGAATTGCGTAAGCAAATAGGAAGTATCATTCAGGTTTAATGTGAGGTGGGGTGACCATTGGGTTGGCAGGGGTGAAGTTGTCTGGGTCTCCCAGGAGGTTAGGGGAGAATAGTGCTAGAGAGGCGAGTGCCACTAGCAGGATCACGAAACCAAGGAGGTCTTTGTAAGAGAAGTATGGGTGGAATGAGATTTTATCTGCATTTGAGTTTAATCCGATTGGATTATTTGAACCTGTTTCGTGAAGGAAAAGAAGATGAAGAATTGTCATGGCTGCGATGACGAATGGGAATAGGAAGTGGAATGCGAAGAATCGGGTAAGGGTGGCATTGTCTACTGAAAAGCCCCCTCAGATTCATTCAACGAGGGTAGTTCCAACATATGGGACTGCGGATAGGAGGTTAGTAATGACGGTAGCTCCTCAGAAGGACATTTGTCCTCAGGGAAGGACGTAGCCAACGAAGGCGGTCATCATAACTAGAAGTAGGAGTACTACTCCGATGTTTCATGTTTCTTTGTACAGGTAAGAGCCGTAGTAAAGGCCTCGGCCGATGTGGAAGTAGATGCAGATAAAGAAGAAAGAGGCCCCGTTTGCGTGGAGGTTCCGGATGAGTCAACCGAAGTTGACATCTCGGCAAATGTGGGCTACTGAGGCGAAGGCTGATTCGACATCAGGGGTATAGTGTATTGCGAGGAATAGTCCTGTAAGGATTTGAGAAATAAGGCAAAGGCCAAGTAGTGAGCCAAAGTTTCATCATGCAGAGATATTAGAGGGGGTAGGGAGGTCAACTAGTGCGTCGTTAGCGATTTTTAGTAGCGGGTGAGTTTTTCGGAGGCTTGCCATTAGGGTTCTTGTAGTTGAATTACAACGGTGGTTTTTCAAGCCATTAGTCCTGGTTAAAATCCTGGCAGGAATTTATGACTTATATGATGTGTCTGTTATTATTTGGTTTAGTATTAGGGTTAGTTGCGGTTGCTTCTAATCCTTCCCCTTATTTCGCTGCTTTAGGGTTGGTAGTCGTAGCAGGAATAGGGTGTGGAGTTTTAGTAGGGCATGGTGGCTCCTTTTTATCATTAGTACTATTTTTAATTTACCTAGGGGGAATGCTGGTTGTGTTTGCCTATTCGGCAGCTTTAGCTGCTGAGCCTTATCCTGAAACTTGAGGCAGTCCAGCTGTTGTGTTATATATAGTGATTTATAGTGTAGGGGTTATTCTGGCTTGTATGGCCCTTTGAGGGGGTTGATACGAGGTTTCTTGGGTACCTGCGGATGACATGGAGGAGTTTGCTGTCTTTCGAGGGGATGTTGGAGGGGTTGCTTTAATGTATTCGTTAGGAGGGGGGATGTTAGTAATTAGTGCATGGGTACTCCTTCTTACTTTGTTTGTGGTGTTGGAATTGACGCGGGGCCTAAGCCGAGGGACGGTACGAGCAGTTTAGTAGGAGATTAAGAGGGTTGCAAAGGTAAGGGTAAGAAGGAATAGGGCAAGGTAGGTTTTAATTATACCTTGCTGGGCATTGCTTGTTGTGGTAATTAGAGGAAGGTTTGATGTGGTTAAAGCTTTAGGGCCTGATTTTTCTAGTCAGGTTTGGTCAACTATTTGACTGGCAATGGCTTGGCCTAATACTAGGTTGAGTTTAGGTGTGAAACGGTGAATAATGTGCGGGAAGAAGCCTAGTATGTTGGAGAAGTGATGGGTTGTAAGCATTGGGGTAGGTTTAAATTGTTTGCTTGTTAGGGATGCCAGTTCTAGGGCAATAATTAGGCCTAGGATGGTGACGGCTAGGGCTGCTAGTTTTAGCAGGGGTGGCATGGACATAACTGGTGTTTTTAAAGGGGTAATGTTTGAAGTGATTAGAAGGCCGGCGATAATGCTGCCTCATGCTAGACGTTTAATAGGGTTGATTACTGCTGGGTTGTTTTCGTTAATAGGTGAGAGGGAGTTGAATCGGGGGTGTCCCATAGATACGAAGAAGACAACTCGGAGGCTGTAGATGGCTGTGAAAGAGGTGGCGATAAGGGTGAGTGTTAGGGCTCAGGCGTTAAGGTGTGATGTGTTTAGTGCTTCGATGATAGCATCTTTTGAGAAAAATCCAGCTAGGAAGGGCGTTCCTGTTAAAGCTAGGCTTCCCAGGGTCAGGCAGGAGGACGTGAAGGGGGTAAGGTGGTGCATTCCTCCTATTTTTCGGATGTCCTGTTCGTCGTTTAGGCTGTGGATAATAGAGCCAGAGCAAAGGAAGAGCATGGCTTTGAAGAATGCGTGTGTGCAGATGTGTAGGAAGGCGAGTTGAGGTTGGTTAAGGCCAATTGTTACTATCATAAGCCCTAGTTGGCTTGATGTTGAGAATGCAACAATTTTTTTGATATCATTCTGGGTGAGAGCACAGGTGGCGGTGAAGAGGGTGGTTAGGGCCCCTAGGCATAGGCAGAGGGTCAGGGCTGTTTGGTTGTTTTCTATCAAAGGGCTCATTCGGACTAGGAGGAAAATCCCTGCAACAACCATAGTGCTGGAATGCAGTAGGGCAGAGACCGGTGTGGGGCCCTCCATAGCAGAGGGGAGTCATGGGTGAAGGCCGAATTGGGCTGATTTGCCAGTGGCAGCTACGATCAGTCCTAGGAGGGGGAGAGTTAGATCGAAGTTTTTAGCGGTTACGAATATTTGTTGTATTTCTCATGAGTTTAGGTTAGTTGCTATTCATGCTATGGCAAGAATGAGTCCGATATCCCCCACTCGGTTGTACACTACCGCTTGTAGAGCAGCTGTGTTTGCGTCGGCTCGGCCGTATCACCAGCCGATAAGGAGGAAGGACATGATTCCTACGCCTTCTCACCCAATAAAGAGTTGGAACATGTTGTTAGCTGTGACTAGAATGATTATAGCGATGAGAAAGACTAGAAGGTATTTAAAGAAACGGTTCATGAAGGGGTCTGCGTGCATATATCATGATGCGAATTCGAGGATTGATCATGTTACGTAGAGGGCAATTGGGGTGAAAATGATTGAATAGTGGTCAAATTTCAAGCTAATATTGATATCAAAGGTTAGGGTGTTTATTCAGGTTCAGTTGGTAATAATGGCTTCGGCCCCCTCGTTTATGAATAGAAAAAGAGGGAGGAGGCTGACAAAAAATGCTAGTTTGACTGCGGTTTTAACCTGCGTAAGGGCCCAGTCGGGGGCTTGGGGGCGAGGGGAGAGGGTTGTAAACACAGGGTATGCTAGCAGTGAGAAGATGATGATTAGGCTTGTTGTTATTATCAGAGAAGTGGGGTGCATAGCTGCTACTTGGATTTGCACCAAGAGTTTCTGGTTCCTAAGACCAGCGGATGAGCTGTTATCCTTTAGAAGCAGTTCGAGTGAGCCTTGGGGTCCAACCAAGGTCGCGAAAATTAGCAGTTTCCGTTACTGGCGAGTCTCTCTCGGTAAATAAGAGGATTTTAACCCCTATCTTTAGAGCCACAGTCCAATGTTTTATGTTAAACTATATCTACAGGCGGTTCAGCCTCAAATTAGCTCGGGTTTGAGGATAAGGAGGATGAGGGGGAGAAGGTGTAGGGCAATAAGTAGATGTTCTCGAGAGTGTGAGGGGTCTAAGGCGATGATGTGTGCGGGAAGTGGGCCTCGTTGGGTCATTAAGAACATGTAGAGTGAGTATCCGGCAGTAATTAGGGTCCCTGCCCCTGTTAATGCTAGGGTTCAGTGTGATCAGTTGAATAGGGAGGTGAGGATCATGATCTCCCCCATAAGATTGGGGAGAGGAGGTAGTGCTAAGTTAGCAAGGCTGGCAATGAATCATCATGTTGTTATAAGGGGTAATACTATTTGCAGTCCTCGTGCCAGAACCATTGTTCGGCTATGTGTTCGTTCATAGTTAGTATTGGCTAAGCAGAAAAGAGCGGAGGAGGTTAGTCCGTGGGCGATTATAAGGATAAGGGCCCCTGTAAAACCTCAGGGTGTTTGGATTAGGATACCTCCTGCTACAAGTCCCATGTGGCTTACAGATGAGTATGCGATTAGAGATTTTAGATCTGTTTGGCGGAGACAGATTGAGCCTGTTATGATTACTCCTCAGAGGGCGAAGACAATAAAGGGGTAGCTGAGTTCTTTAGTAAGAGGTTCTAGTATGATTATCATTCGCATTATTCCGTAACCCCCTAGTTTTAGAAGTACGGCTGCAAGAACCATTGAACCTGCAATTGGGGCTTCTACGTGTGCTTTGGGGAGCCAGAGGTGAACTCCGTACAGGGGTATTTTTACTAGGAAGGCTAGTAGACAGCCTGCTCATCATAGTTTGTCTGCGTAAGACATGAGTTGCAGGGGAGGGGCATATTGAAGTGTTAACAGAGAGAGGGTTCCTGTGCTGTTTTGAAGGAGGAGTAAGGCAACTAATAGTGGGAGAGAGCCTGCTAGGGTATAAAATAAGAAGTAAGTCCCTGCATTTAAACGCTCTGTTTGGTTACCTCATCGGGTGATGATTACTAGTGTTGGAATTAGGGTGGCTTCGAATATGATGTAAAACATGATGATTTCGGTTGCACTAAATGCCAGGATGAGGAAGAATTGTAAGGAGGTTAGTAGAGTAATATATATCCGTTGGCGGTTAATAGGCTCTTGGGCTGTATGGTTCTGGCTGGCTAGAATTATTAATGGGAGGAGTCAGCAGGTAAGAACAAGCAGGGGAGTTGACAACGGGTCTGTGGCCATATAGAGATTAAGGGATGTTCATCCTGTCTCTGAAAGACTTTCTAATCAAGTAAGGCTAGCTAGTGCAATAATGAGGCTGTGGGCGAGGGTTGTAGGCCATAGTCATTTTGGGGGCGTGAGCCAGGTTGTTGGTACGAGCATTAGTGTTGGGATGAGGATTTTTAGCATTGTAGGAGGTTGAGGCTCTGTAGTCGGTCGCTTCCGTGGGTACGAGAGGTGGCAACTAGCAGGGCGAGGCCTGCGCTTGCTTCACAAGCTGAGAAGGCTAGTAAGAGTATGGGAGAGGCGGAGAAGTTGGTTGAATCCAGTTGTAGGGTTCAGATTGAAAGAGCAATGAAAAGGGATAGTATTATAGCCTCCAAGCATAAAAGGGCTGAGAGGAGGTGGGTTCGATGGAATGCTAGGCCTGTCAGTCCTAACATAAAGGTGGTTGAGAAAGCGAAGTGAACGGGAGTCATTAGGCAATTATGGACTTTAACCACAAGTTCTTGAGCCGAAATCAAGTGTTTTTCTTAGACTAATTACCTTATTCAGCTCATTCTAGGCCTCCTTGTAGTCACTCGTAGATTAGGCCGAGCGTTAGTAGGACTAGGACGGTGGAGGCTCAGAGGAAGGTGGATAATGGTGAGGGCAGCTGGTCTCCTCATGGGAGGGGTAGCAGGAGGGCAATTTCTAGGTCGAATAGAAGGAAGAGGATGGCCACGAGGAAGAATCGGAGTGAGAATGGCAGGCGGGCGGATCCTAAGGGGTCAAATCCACATTCGTAGGGGGAGAGTTTTTCGTGGTCGGGTGTTATTTGTGGTAGTCAAAATGACACTACGGCTAGGACAGTGGAGAGTGCGGCGGCAATTGTGATGATTGTTGTGATTAGATTCATTATCTTTCCTTGGATTTTAACCAAGACCTGGTGATTGGAAGTCACTTATACTGAGTTGATACTAGAAAGATTAAGATCCTCATCAGTAGATTGAGACGTATAGGAATAGTCAGACGACGTCTACGAAGTGTCAGTATCAGGCGGCTGCTTCGAATCCGAAGTGATGGTCAGATGTGAAATGGTAACGGATTTGTCGGAGTAGGCAGACAGCTAAGAATGTGGAGCCGATAATAACATGGAGTCCGTGGAAGCCTGTGGCTACGAAGAATGTTGAGCCGTATACTCCGTCTGCGATTGTAAAAGGGGCTTCGTAGTATTCCAGAGCTTGGAGGAATGTAAAATAGAATCCTAGTAAAATTGTTAATGCTAGGGATTGGATTGCTTCTTTTCGGTTTCCTTCTATAATGCTGTGGTGGGCTCAGGTAACTGTAACTCCAGAGGCAAGTAGAACTGCTGTGTTTAGTAGTGGTACTTCAAATGGGTCTAGGGTGGTTAGGCCTGTGGGTGGTCAGCAGCCTCCTAGTTCGGGGGTAGGGGCGAGGCTAGAATGGTAGAAAGCTCAGAAGAATCCTACAAAGAAGAAGACTTCAGAGGTGATGAATAGAATTATACCATATCGGAGACCTTTTTGGACGGGAGGGGTGTGGTGTCCTTGATAGGTACCTTCTCGGATGATGTCTCGTCATCATTGGTACATTGTAAGGAGCAGGAGGGCTGTTCCGACAGTTATTAGTGTTGTAGAGTGGAAGTGAAATCAGATAGCGAGGCCTGACGTTATTAGTAGGGCAGCAACTGCACCTGTTAATGGTCAAGGGCTGGGGTCAACTATGTGGTATGCGTGTGCTTGATGGGCCATTAGACGTTTTCTTGTAGGTAAAGGCTTAGGAGTAGGACAAATACGTAAGCTTGGATTATTGCGACAGCGACTTCTAGAAGCGTTAGAAGGAAAAGTAGGGTTGCTGTTAGGATAGCTACAGTTGGCATTAGTGGTAGAAGGACAGTTGCTGCTGTAGCGATTAGTTGAATTAGAAGATGTCCAGCCGTTAGGTTGGCTGTTAACCGCACTCCAAGTGCTAAGGGTCGGATGAATAAGCTAATTGTTTCGATGACAATTAGTACTGGAATAAGTAGCGTAGGTGTCCCTTCTGGAAGAAGGTGGCCCAGGGCTTCTGTTGGCTGGTTTCGCATGCCAATAATAACAGTTGCTAATCAAAGAGGGAATGCAAGTCCCATATTGAGAGATAGTTGAGTAGTGGGTGTAAATGTATATGGGAGGAGTCCTAGTATGTTCAGGGAAATTAGGAATAACATTAAGGAGGTTAATAGAACGGCTCATTTGTGGCCGGGCAGATTAACAGGCATAAAGAGTTCGTGGGCAAATCGGCCGATAAATCAGTTTTGAAGGGTTAGAAGCCGGTTGTTTAGTCATCGGGATGTTGGTGTTGGGAATAGAACTCAGGGGAGGGTTAAGGCTAGGGCTATTAAAGGAATGCCTAGGAAAACAGGGCTCATAAATTGGTCAAAGAAGCTTAGTGTCATGGTCAGTTTCAAGGTTCCCCTTTAGGTTTTTCTGTGCTTTGGGGTGTTGGTTCATTTGGGAATGAGTGGGCTATAACTTTTGGAGGGATAATGATTAGGAATACTAATCATGAGAAGACTAGGATGGCAAGCCAGGGTGCGGGGTTGAGTTGGGGCATGCCGCTAGGGGTGGTTGGGAGTCACCAATCTTTAGCTTAAAAGGCTAATGCTATGCCCGGTTTAGCTTCTTAGCGAGGCGTCTTCAAGTATTAGAGATGATCAGTTTTCAAAGTGCTCTAGTGGAACTGCTTCAACTACGATAGGTATAAAGCTATGGTTGGCCCCGCAAATTTCAGAGCACTGACCATAAAAGACTCCTGGTCGGGATGCGATAAAGGCTGTTTGATTTAGTCGTCCAGGGACTGCATCCATTTTTACTCCAAGAGAAGGGACTGCTCATGAGTGAAGGACATCGTCGGCAGAAATTAGGATTCGGATGGGTGATTCAACTGGGATCACTATTCGGTGGTCTGCTTCAAGTAGTCGGAATTGACCGGGAGCTAAGTCTTGTGTAGGGATCATGTATGAGTCAAAGCCTAGGTCTTCGTAGTCTGTGTATTCGTAGCTTCAGTATCACTGATGCCCGACAGCTTTAATTGTTAGATGGGGGTCGTTAATTTCGTCCATAAGGTAGAGAATGCGTAGGGAGGGAAGGGCAATAAGAATAAGAATAATAGCTGGGAGAATTGTTCAGATGATTTCGATTTCTTGGGAATCTAGGATATATTTGTTAGTGAGTTTGGTTGAGACTATCGCCACAATAATGTAAAGTACCAGTGTGCTGATCAGAAAGACGATTATCAGGGCGTGGTCATGGAAGTGAAGAAGTTCTTCTATAACAGGTGAAGCTGCATCTTGGAATCCTAGCTGCGAGGGATGTGCCATTGTTTATGCAAGATACGCGGGGTTTTAACCCACAACTCTGCCTCGACAAGGCAGTGTAATAACTAGTTTTACTAGTATCTTATGAAGAAAGTGACAGAGCGGTGATGTGGCTGGCTTGAAACCAACATATGGGGGTTCGACTCCTCCCTTTCTCGTTAGTCTGATTGGACTAGAACGAATGCAGGCTCTTCGAATGTGTGGTATGGCGGAGGGCAGCCGTGTAGTCATTCAATGTTAGTTGAAGTTAGTTCTACTGACATTACTTCACGTTTGGCAGCGAAAGCTTCTCAAATAATAAATAGGAACATAATTACTGCTACTAGGGAGATGAGGGATCCAATAGAGGAAATTGTGTTTCAAAGGGTGTAGGCGTCTGGGTAGTCTGAATACCGTCGAGGCATTCCTGCTAGTCCTAGGAAGTGCTGTGGGAAGAATGTAAGATTGACACCTACAAACATTACCCCGAAGTGGATTTTAGTTCATGTGCTGTGAAGGGTGTATCCTGTGAATAGTGGGAATCAGTGTACGAAGGCGGCAACAATGGCGAATACAGCTCCCATAGACAGTACGTAGTGGAAGTGGGCTACTACGTAGTAGGTGTCGTGTAGGACGATGTCTAGGGATGAATTGGCTAGGACAATACCTGTTAGACCTCCGACTGTAAAGAGGAAAATAAAGCCAATGGCTCATAGCAGAGGGGTTTCTCACTTAACAGCTCCTCCGTGAAGGGTTGCAAGTCAGCTAAATACTTTTACACCAGTTGGAATTGCGATAATCATAGTTGCGGATGTAAAGTATGCCCGTGTGTCTACGTCCATTCCTACCGTGAACATGTGGTGGGCTCATACAATGAACCCTAGTAGGCCGATGGCCATCATGGCTCATACCATACCCATGTAGCCGAAAGGTTCTTTTTTACCTGAGTAGTAGGCAACAATGTGGGAAATTATTCCGAATCCGGGAAGAATAAGAATGTAGACTTCTGGATGTCCAAAGAATCAGAATAGATGCTGGTAAAGGATTGGGTCTCCCCCTCCTGCAGGGTCGAAGAAGGTTGTATTTAGGTTTCGGTCTGTAAGGAGCATTGTAATACCAGCGGCAAGGACTGGAAGGGAAAGTAGAAGAAGAACAGCTGTAATTAGTACAGCTCATACAAACAGTGGTGTTTGATATTGAGAGATAGCTGCAGGTTTCATATTGATAATTGTTGTGATGAAGTTAATTGCCCCAAGAATTGAGGAAACCCCTGCTAAGTGAAGTGAGAAAATAGTTAGGTCAACTGATGCCCCTGCGTGGGCTAGGTTGCCGGCAAGGGGAGGGTAGACTGTTCAACCGGTTCCGGCCCCAGCCTCAACTCCTGAAGAAGCTAGGAGCAGAAGGAAAGAGGGAGGAAGGAGTCAGAAGCTCATGTTGTTCATTCGTGGGAATGCCATGTCGGGGGCTCCGATCATTAGAGGAATAAGTCAGTTTCCAAATCCTCCAATCATAATTGGTATTACTATAAAGAAAATCATTACGAAGGCATGGGCCGTAACGATTACATTGTAGATCTGGTCGTCCCCAAGAAGGGCACCTGGTTGGCTTAGTTCAGCTCGGATGAGCAAGCTTAAGGCCGTGCCAACTATTCCAGCTCATGCACCGAATACTAGATAGAGGGTGCCGATGTCTTTATGGTTGGTTGAGAAAAATCAGCGTGTGATTGCCACAGGTAGGATGGCTGAGTTAAGCGGTGGATTGTAGCCCCATATACAGAGGTTTGAGCCCTCTTCTTACCAAGCTCTGAGGTGTATTGACATGTAAGATTGCAAATCTTAAGGAGCAGACTAACCGTCTGCCGGGGCTTTCCCCGCCTTCCTTTTTGAAAAGGCGGGGAAAGGTTAGACGGATGCTCGCTGGTTTGGGCGCTTAGCTGTTAACTAAGAGTTTGTAGGATCGAGGCCTGCCTGTCTAGGAAAGGCTTTAGCTTAATTAAAGTGTCTGTTTTGCATGCAGGAGATGTGGGGTAATGTCCCGCAAGTCTTATCAGGGTCTGGGGGATTTTCACCCCCGCTGAGGACTTTGAAGGCCCTTGGACTATGTTATCCTAAGTCCCTTAGAGGGTGAGGATTGCTGTAATAGCAGGGGTGAGAGGTAGAAGGGCAAGGGTAGCTACAAGGGATGTGGCTACGGGCAGGGTTGGTTGTAGGGAGGGGAGGCGTCATGAGGCTGTTCCGCTTAGGTTGTTAGGGGACATAGTTAGAGTTATTGCGTAGGACAGCCGCAGGTAGAAGTAGAGGCTAAGTAAGGCGCTTAGGGCCGCTAGGGTTGCCACGGGGGCCAGATCTTGCTTTGACAGTTCTTGCAGGATTAGTCATTTTGGCATGAAACCTGTAAGTGGTGGGAGACCACCTAGGGATAGGAGGACTAGAGGGGTGAGTGATGTAAGTGCTGGGGCTTTTGCTCAGGATGTGGCTAAAGTGTTGATGTTTGTTGCTTTGTTTAGTTTGAAAACAAGAAAGGCTGAGAATGTTATGATAAAGTAGGTGAGAAGAGTTAGGAGAGTGAGTGAGGGAGAGAATTGTAGGATGAGAATCATTCAGCCAAGGTGGGCAATTGATGAGTAGGCTAGGATTTTTCGTAGTTGGGTTTGGTTTAGTCCACCTCATCCGCCTACCAGGGTCGAGGCTACGCCAAGCACAATTAGGAGGGCGGGGTTTGTTGGGTGGATTTGCAGGATGAGGGCGAAGGGGGCTAGTTTTTGTCAAGTAGACAGGATCAGCCCTGTTGTAAGGTCTAGGCCTTGAAGAACTTCTGGAAGTCAGGCATGGACTGGGGCTAGTCCAATTTTTAGTGCGAGCGCCAGTATAATCATGGTAGTGGGGATAGGGTGTGTTATTTGTTCAATGTTTCATTGCCCAGTGAGTCAGGCGTTAGTGGTGCTAGCGAAAAGTAGTATGGCAGCGGCAGTGGCTTGTGTGAGGAAATATTTAGTGGTAGCTTCGACTGCCCGGGGATGGTGGTTTTGTGCCATTAGTGGAATAATGGCGAGGGTATTTATCTCAAGGCCCATTCATGCGAGGAGCCAGTGTGAGCTTGCAAATGTGATTGTGGTCCCCAGGCCTAGGCCGAACAGGAGGGTGGCTAAGATGTACGGGTTCATTAGTAAAAGAAGGATTTTAACCAACATGTTTGGGGTATGGGCCCAAAAGCTTAATTAGCTGATTTTACTAGGAAGTGGTGTAGTGGAAGCACAAAGAGTTTTGATCTCTTTAGGTAGGGTTCGAACCCCTTCTTTCTAAGGAGTCGGGGGGACTTTAACCCCCATAGTTCACTCTATCAAAGTGGCCCTTAGGCTTCAGGCACAACTCCGGTATTATAGCTGAGGTGGTAAGCCTGCAAATGCAATGGGGAGGGCGAGATGTCAAATTACCAGGGCTAGTGTCAGGGGTAGGAAGTTTTTTCAGATCAGGTGTATAAGCTGGTCGTATCGGAATCGTGGGTAGGAGGCTCGCACTCATAGGAAGACTATTGAGAGGAGGGCAGCTTTGATCATTAGGTTGGTAGCGGTTAGCTCTGGAATTGTTGGGATATGTGATGCCCCTAGGAATAGTGTGGCGGAGAGTGTGTTCATGAGTAGAATATTTGCATATTCTGCTAGGAAGAATAAGGCGAAGGGGCCTCCAGCATACTCAACGTTAAAGCCTGAGACCAGTTCTGATTCTCCCTCGGTGAGGTCAAAGGGTGCTCGGTTTGTTTCTGCTAGAGTAGAAATGTATCATATTGCAGCTAATGGTCAGGCGGGGACAATTAGTCAGATTGCTTCTTGAGCGATATTAAAGGTTTGTAGAGTGAAGCCACCTGTAAAGATGATAGCGTTTAGAAGAATAAGTCCGAGGCTGACTTCGTATGAAATGGTTTGGGCTACGGCCCGTAGGGCCCCGATAAGGGCATATTTGGAATTAGATGCTCAGCCTGAGCCTAGAATAGAGTAAACGGCAAGGCTTGATAGGGCTAGGATGAATAGAATTCCTAGGTTTAGGTCGGTAACAGGGTATGGGAGGGGCATAGGGGCTCAGAGGGTTAGTGCAAGCGTTAAGGCAAGCATGGGGGCAAGTAGGAATAGGACAGGGGAGGAAGTTGAGGGTCGAACAGGCTCTTTAATGAATAGTTTTACTCCGTCTGCAATTGGTTGAAGAAGTCCGTAGGGTCCAACGATATTTGGGCCTTTTCGTAGTTGTATATAGCCTAGTACTTTTCGTTCAATAAGGGTAAGGAAGGCTACGGCGAGAAGGACTGGTACGATAAAAGCCAGGGGGTTAAGAATATGGGTTATTAGAGCGGTAATCATAGTTGGGGAGAGGACTTGAACCTCTGTGAAAAGGGCTTAGGTCTTTTGCAATAACCGGGCTCTGCCACCCCAACATGCCATTATCTTGGGCGTGGAGGGGTATGCCCTTTTGCCTATTTTAGTTGTTTTCAATAGGAGGGGTGAGGCGTGCTTTTAGCATTGGCCTCTTCTTTTCGGTCCTTTCGTACTAGAAAAGAACATATCATAGATAGAAACTGACCTGGATCACTCCGGTCTGAACTCAGATCACGTAGGACTTTAATCGTTGAACAAACGAACCCTTAACAGCGGCTGCACCATTAGGATGTCCTGATCCAACATCGAGGTCGTAAACCCCCTTGTCGATATGGGCTCTAAAAGGGGATTGCGCTGTTATCCCTAGGGTAACTCGGTCCGTTGATCGGCGTTGCCGGATCTTATTGGTCAGATATTCTGTTCTTTAGAGCTGCAGCTCTTGGTTGTAGGAGGTAGTACTCCCATTCCACGTGGGGGTTTTTTATTTCCCCGCGGTCGCCCCAACCAAAGACATGGGGGCATAATTCATTTGGTTTAGTCCTTTGTTTAGGGGTGTTTGACATGATATGCCTTGGTGTCTAAAGCTCCATAGGGTCTTCTCGTCTTATGGTTATATCCCCGCTTCTGCACGGGGAGATCAATTTCACTGACTAGAAAAAGGAGACAGTTAAGCCCTCGTAATGCCATTCATACAGGTCTCCATTTAAAAGACAAGTGATTGCGCTACCTTCGCACGGTTAAAATACCGCGGCCGTTAAACATATAGTCACAGGGCAGGCTGGACCTCTTATTCTTTGTTTTGCAAGAGGCGATGTTTTTGGTAAACAGGCGAGGCTTGGTATGTTTGCCGAGTTCCTTCTTTTTCTTTTAGTCTTTCCTTAATGGCACACCAGTGTGGGGTTAACGGTTGTTTTTTGGATGGTTTTCTGGTTGCTTACTTGTTGTTCATTGCCCTCTTTGTTTGGGACCGTTAAGTTTCGGTGGGGGTTCGTTCCGATTTACACGTGTGCAAGGAGAGAGGCGGAGGCTCTCTTGTTACTCATATTAGCATGTGCACTCTCATGTATGCATGAGATGGCCTGATAATATTAGGGGGTTGGGATATGGTTATCTGAATATGTGGGAAGGTGTAATGCTTGAGCTTTAACGCTTTCTGTAAGGATGGCTGCTTTTAGGCCCACCTGGGCATTGTTACCTTGGGTAAATATGATCTTTACCCTCCTGGAAAAGTTGTATCTTGTCTCAAAGGGGCTGTACCCCCTTTGATTAACTCTCTAGGCTTCTTTAGTGCATCGGTAGGGGTAAGACCGCGGTGAATAGAGAAGCCTGGAGGCTGAACTCCTATCCAATTCTCAGGCAACCAGCTATAACTAGGTTCGGTAGGTCTGTCACCTCTACTCAAAGCTCTTCCCACTCTTTTGCCACAGAGACGGGTTTGCCCTATTGATAGGCTGTCTTGGAGTAGCTCACCTAGTTTCGGGGGTCCAAACTAAAGTTCTCTTTGCTTGGATAGTACTAGCTAAATCATGATGCAAAAGGTACGAGGTAAAATCTCTGCTTTTTTAGGCTTTACTGGGTTGTTTCATTTCTCTTTCAGCGTTCCCTTGCGGTACTTTCTCTATCGCTCCAATGGTTCCTTTTCTGTCGCCCATACTAGGGGGGTAAAATGGTTTGTTTATAGGAGGAGTAGTGTGTTTGGGGTTATTTATATTGAGTTGTTGTTTTTGTTAGGGTGGGCTAGCTGGTCAGCATCAGGGTAATCCGGTTTGCACGGATGACTTTTCAGTGTAAGGGAAATGCTATTCTATCTTAGCTATACTCTGATTTTTCCAAGTGCACCTTCCGGTACACTTACCATGTTACGACTTGCCTCCCCTTCGCAGTTAAAGCGTTTTAGATACATAAATTGGTAAGCTTGGGGAGAGTGACGGGCGGTGTGTACGCACTTCAGAGCCGATTTCAGTGGAACACTCTATTTTCCACTTACTGCTAAATCCTCCTTCAGATGGACGTTTTCAGTGCATCGTTCGTATTCGCTATATTAGCGAATGTAGCCCATTTCTTCCCCTCTCATGCGCTACACCTCGACCTGACGTTCTGGGCGGTGCCAATTTTGCTTACTATTAGACCTTCACAGGGTAAGCTGACGACGGCGGTATATAGGCGGGAGAAACAAGGGAGGGTGAGGTTGAACGGGGGTCATCGGTTATAGAACAGGCTCCTCTAGGGGGATCTAAAGTACCGCCAAGTCCTTTGGGTTTCAAGCTAATGCTCGTAGTACCCAGGCGGATAGAGGGTGTAAAATTCTATCAATGTTTACGGCTAGGCATAGTGGGGTATCTAATCCCAGTTTGTGTCATAGCTTTCGTGGGGTCAGGGTTCATAAAGCCACTTTCGTGGTGGGGCTTCGTGCCTTCGGATGCGTATAACTGCCCTGAAGGTGTTCGGCTTTAGTTTTGGTATACCTTAACCACGCTTTACGCCGGTGTCTGTCAACTTGGGCCTCTCGTATAACCGCGGTGGCTGGCACGAGTTTTACCGGCCCTCTTAGCTTTAACTAAGTCAAGTTTTCACTTATAGCTTAAGGTTTATCACTGCTGAGTTCCCTTGAGGGTGTGGCTAAGCAAGGCGTCATGGGCTTTAGTTGGGTGTGCCTGATACCAGCTCCTTGTTTTCGGGCGGAAAACTGTGGGGCATTCTCACAGGGTCGCGGATACTTGCATGTGTAAGTTTAGCTAGAGTTGACAGTAAAGTCAGGACCAAGCCTTTGTGCCTGCGGGGCTTTCTAGGGCCCATCTTAACATCTTCAGTGTTATGCTTTAGTTAAGCTACGCTAGCGTGCGTAATATTTACAATAATGTAAATAGATACGTTTTGGGCCATAAAATACCCCACTCGAGATTTTCCTGTTTACGGGGGGTTTACAGGAGTGTTAATGATATCACGAGTTTAGGGGGGTAGGGGGGTTTAACGCGCAAAAGCCGAGAGGGGGTGTCTTAGATATTTTACGGGTAATATTATCATTATGCTCATGATATCCAAGTATGTGGTTATTTTAATATAGGATTTAAACCATGAATAACCATTACCCTGCAGGCAAGAAAATGTTCTACCTTGGCTGATCATTATTGTATTTGCACTGTGAGATGCCAAGTGAAAGGAAGGAGAGAAAAAAATAACCTGACCCTCTAGAAAGAATGCTCGGCATGTGGCTTAATGAGACTTATGTACTCCACCAACAACTTATGCAAGCGTCGATGAAAGAGTGGGGAGTGTTACCAAGTCATGGCCCTGAAGTAGGAACCGATGCCAGGAATAATTCACTAGGTGCTACCCCCACAATTATTGTCCCTCACCTTCAATAACCGTATGCATTAAGAAATGGACTGGATGGTAGGCTCTTACTGCGCATGAATTTACGAGATTTTAGAGATGAGGGAACTTGGTATGGCTTAGACGATTTAGGTTTATGTTAGGTCTTAAATCTCGTTTAATCATACAGTTATAACTAGAGTGTTGAGGAATGGTTAATATGTTTTATGTAAACCTTCATGATATGTTGACATATGAATGGTTAAATACTAGTTATGGTTTTAATACATGTATGTCCTAAAGCATTATTATATATGTTTCAAATATAGTTATGGTGTAATTACATATATGTACATGCACAGACATATTGTAAATATCTGCGCATGGTGGAA